GAAAAAGAGCCAATTGTATGGGGAATACTTCAGGAGGTTATGCGAGGACATCCTATATTGCTAAATAGAGCGCCTACTCTGCATAGATTAGGCATACAGGCATTCCAACCCATTTTAGTGGAAGGACGTGCTATTTGTTTACATCCATTAGTTCGTAAGGGATTCAATGCAGATTTTGATGGGGATCAAATGGCTGTTCATGTACCTTTATCGTTGGAGGCTCAAGCGGAGGCTCGTTTACTTATGTTTTCTCATATGAATCTCTTGTCTCCAGCTATAGGAGATCCCATTTCCGTACCAACTCAAGATATGCTTATGGGACTCTATGTATTAACAAGCGGGAATCGTCGAGGTATTTCCGCAAATAGGTATAATCCGTTTAATTGCAGAAATTTTCAAAATGAAAAAATTGACGCTAATGCTAATAAGGATAAGTATATAAAAGAACCCTTTTTTTGTAATTCCTATGATGCAATTGGAGCTTATCGCCAGAAAAGAATCAATTTAGCGAGCCCTTTGTGGCTTCGGTGGCAACTAGATCAAGGCCTTATTGCTTCAAGAGAAGCTCCCATCGAAGGTCACTTTGGATCTTTAGGTACCTATCATGAGATTTATGGACACTATCTAATAGTAAGAAGTATAAAAAAAAAAATTCTTTCTATATACATTCGAACCACTGTTGGTCATATTTATCTTTATCGAGAAATCGAAGAAGCTATACAAGGGTTTTCCCAAGCCTGCTCAGACGGTACCTAATCTAATCATAGGGATCGAAGCTAAGTGATTTTATGACATTGGTCTGAATTCAGATCTCTTTGGTGCAACTAGGACTCTAGTTCCTGAATTTCTACGCGAATCAAGATTGAGAAAAGGAAGTTTTCCAAGCATTAACTCAAATCTATTGCCGAGCCCTATTCATCGGAATATGGAGGTATTTATGGCCGAACGGGCCAATCTCTTCTTTCACAATAAAGTGATCGATGGAACTGCCATTAAACGAATTATTAGTCGATTCATAGATCACTTCGGAATGGCATATACATCACACATCCTGGATCAAGTAAAGACTCTGGGTTTCCAGCAAGCCACTGCTACATCTATTTCATTAGGAATTGATGATCTTTTAACAATACCTTCGAAAGGATGGCTAGTCCAAGATGCTGAACAACAAAGTTTTATTTTGGAAAAACACCATCATTATGGAAATGTACACGCGATAGAAAAATTACGCCAATCCATTGAGATATGGTATGCTACAAGTGAATATTTGCGACAAGAAATGAATCCGAATTTTAGGATGACGGAACCCTTTAATCCAGTCCATATAATGTCCTTTTCGGGAGCTAGGGGAAATGCATCTCAAGTACATCAATTAGTAGGTATGAGAGGATTAATGTCGGATCCACAAGGACAAATGATTGATTTACCCATTCAAAGCAATCTACGCGAAGGATTGTCTTTAACAGAATATATCATTTCTTGCTATGGAGCCCGAAAAGGAGTTGTGGATACTGCTGTACGAACATCAGATGCTGGATATCTTACGCGCAGACTTGTTGAAGTAGTTCAACACATTGTTGTACGTAGAACAGATTGTGGCACCACCCGAGGAATTTCTGTGAGTTCTCGAAATGGAATGATACCGGAAAGAATTTTTATTCAAACATTAATAGGTCGTGTATTAGCAGACAATATATATATGGGTCTACGATGCATTGCCACGCGAAATCAAGATATTGGGATTGGACTTGTCAATCGATTCATCACCTTTCGAACACAACCAATATCTATTCGAACTCCTTTTACTTGTAGAAGTACGTCCTGGATCTGTCGATTATGTTATGGTCGAAGTCCTACTCATGGCGACCTGGTGGAATTGGGAGAAGCTGTAGGTATTATTGCGGGTCAATCCATTGGAGAGCCGGGTACTCAACTAACATTAAGAACGTTTCATACCGGCGGAGTATTCACAGGGGGTACTGCCGAACATGTACGAGCTCCCTCTAATGGAAAAATCAAATTTAATAAGGGTTTGGTTCATCCCACGCGTACACGTCATGGGCATCCCGCTTTTCTCTGTTCTATGGACTTATATGTAACTATTGAGAGTCAAGATATTATACACAACGTGACTATTCCACCAAAAAGTTTTCTTTTAGTTCAAAATGATCAATATGTAGAATCAGAACAAGTGATTGCTGAAATTCGCTCGGGAACATACACTTTGAATTTTACGGAGAGGGTTCGAAAACATATTTATTCCGATTCAGAAGGAGAAATGCACTGGAGTACTGATGTATACCATGCATCTGAATTTACATATAGTAACGTCCATCTTTTACCAAAAACAAGCCATTTATGGATATTGTCAGGGGGTTCGTGCAGATCCAGTATAGTCCCGTTTTCCCTACACAAGGATCAAGATCAAATAAACGTTCATTCTCTTTCTGTCGAAAGAGGATATATCTCTAACCCTTCAGTAAATAATGATAAAGTTAAA